TTAAGGAATGGAAAAGAGAAATACACGTTCCATGCACCCATTATGGTCTTCCAATAAAAGACGAAGAGGTTTGGCCCCATGTGACGGCAGAAGGTCTTGACATAAAAATTATATCTCCTTTCTGCTTGAAACCTTGGCGCAGATCTAAGCTACAAGCCTCTCGTAGAGATCAAATCAAAAACAAAGAGCAAAGTGAAAAACCAGAAGATGATTTTTGTTTTTTAACCACTGTGGGCCTGGAAGCTGAACATCCTTTCGGTTCTCCCCGAAAAAGCTTTTTTTCCCTTTTTACTTCCTTCTTTAACCCTATTTTTAAGAAACTAGGAAAAAAAATGAGCAAAATGAAAACGGATGCTTTGAAAGTTCTAAGAGTTTTGAAATTCAAAAAAGTAGTACTAGAATTCTCAAACGAAAATTCTATGATCAACAATCAGATAATTGATGAATCGTTTACTCAAATTCGATCTAGAGATCGGACAAATTCTTCACAGACAGAACAAAAAATGAAGAGAGAACAAAAAATGAAGAATCTAACTCATAAAACAAGCACAACCAGAAATCAAATAGAAAGAGTTACAAAAAAGAAAAAAACAGTAACAAATAGTAGGACAAATTATAATGTAGAATCACAACCAAAAAAAAATATTTGGAAAAGATTAAAAAAATTAAAGAATATTCAAAAATAAAATTGTTGGATTAATCTTAATCAGTAAATTATATTCTTTTTATTTTCAAAAATTTGTCATTAAAAAAATATACATAGATATCTTTCTACGTATCATTAATATTGCCAGAATCAATACACAACTTTTTCTTGAATTTGGATTTGAATTACAAAAAAAAATGATTGAGAAATACAAATGAAGAAAAAATGAATAAAACAACTCAAAAAAGAATTCCCTCGATTTCGATTTCGACTATCAAAAAGTCACGTTCTAATTATACTATTAGAACTAATAAGAAGAATTCACATATCTTTTATGATTTATCTTCCTTGTCGCAAGGATATGTATTTTATAAATTATCACAAGCCCAAGTTTTTAACTTATATAAGTTAAAATCTGTTCTTCAATATCATGGAACATCTTTTTTTCTTAAGACTGCAATAAAGGATTCTTTTGCAATACAAGGAATATTTCATTCCGAATTAAGGCATAAGAAACTTCGAAGTTATGATCAATGGAAAAACTGGTTAAGAGGTCATTCTCAATACGATTTATCTCCGATTAGATGGTCTAGATTAATACCACAAAAATGGCGAAATAGAGTCAATGAACATTGTACGGCTGAAAAGAAAGATTTCAAAAAATGGAGTTCATATGAAAAAGACCTATTATTTCATTACACAAATCAAAATTCTTGTGAAGTATATTCATTACCAAACCAAAAAAATAATTTTCAAAAATACTGTAGATATGGTCTTTTATCATATAAATCTATGAATTATGAAACTAAGAAAGACTCATATATTTATGGATCACCATTACAAGTAAATAAGAAAAAGATTTCTGATAATTACACTCTATCCAAATTCACCCATGTTACTGAGGGGATGAATATCACTCATTTTTTAAGTCATTTTCTAAGAATTGCGGGTAAGGTCGATTACCAAAAGCAAAATAGAAAATATTTGGATTGGAAAATTCAATCCTTTAAATTGATCAAAATTGGAAGGAGGACACAACATGTCAGGAAGGTTTCTGTGGAACATAATAATAAGGGACTTTTTTATATAAATATTGAAATTCCTCAAGAAATAGAGATCAATCCACCCAAAGAAAGCTGGATAAAAAAACTAGATAAAAAAAAACGAATTGACCCCGTAACAAATCGGACCCCGGAATTTTGGTTCTTCCCAGAATTTGCGCTACTTTATAAGGCATATAAAGAGAAACCATGGATTAGACCAAGCAAATTACTTCTTTTAAAGACAACAATAAAGAAAAAAAATCAAAATTTCAATTTGAGGCAAAATCAAAATATAAAAGAAAAACAAAAGAAAAAAAATCAAAATATAAAAGAAAAACAAAAGAAAAAAAATCAAAAGAAAAGGAAAACAAAAGGGGAATTTTTCATCGAACGAAAAAAGATCTTTTGAATTATAGCCAAATTGGCGATAACCGCTATGAAATCGAACAGATTAAGTGTAAAGCAAAACCTCATTCCCCTGCAAACAGAGGGGAACGAACTACTGCAACTTGAGGTAATGGTTCTCAAACCGATTCGTGTGTCTGTAAAAAATGATGGAAAATTTGGAAAAAATGATGGAAAATTGATTATGTATCAAACCATAGGCATTCCATTAGCTCATAAAAGTAAGCAACAAATTTATCAAGGATACCGAGACCAAAGATATTTTAATTTTGATAAATCGACTCCAAGCCATCAAAGAATAACGGGAAATAGAAAGCAAAATCATTATGATTTGCTTGTTCCTGAAAATATTTTATCATCTAGCCGTCGTAGAGAATTGAGAATTCTAATTTCTTTCAATTTAAAG